ATAAAGATTTGTTATAACCTTATAATAAAAGAAAAAATAACAAAACGAGATTGTATTATCTATAACATTTTTTAGAAAACTATAATAAAAAAAAATTATTCTATTATTCTAGAATATATATATAGTTTAGTTTTCTATCAAAATAAAAAGAGGATATACAAATTTCTAATAGATTAAATGAAATCTCAAAGAATCCCATGATTCAATCTATTATTCAGTAAATACATGTATATTTTTTTGAATCGTTTCATTCGCGAGGAGCTGGATGAGAAGAAACTCTCATGTCCGGTTCTGTAGTAGAGATGGAATTGAGAAACAACCATCAACTATAACCCCAAAAGAACCAAATTTCGTAAACACCATAGAGGAAGAATGAAAGGAATATCTTATCGAGGCAATCGTATTTGCTTCGGTAGATACGCTATTCAGGCACTTGAACCCGCTTGGATCACATCTAGACAAATCGAAGCGGGACGAAGGGCAATGACACGAAATGCACGACGCGGCGGAAAAATATGGGTACGTATATTTCCAGACAAACCCGTTACACTAAGACCTACAGAAACACGTATGGGTTCAGGGAAAGGATCCCCCGAATATTGGGTAGCTGTTGTTAAACCAGGTAGAATACTTTATGAAATGGGTGGAGTAGCAGAAAATATAGCCAGAAAAGCTATTTCAATAGCGGCGTCCAAAATGCCTATACGAACCCAATTCATCACTTCGGGATAGAAATGTAGAATCAAAGGAAAGCGGTCTTTGTTTGAGATGAAAAAAAAAACAATTGCAATTGCAGATTTATTTTTTTTTTGGACAAACAATATTTATTTTTTTTTTACTTCGCCCTTTGCATTGACAGAAGAGATTCAAAAATAATATGATTCAACCTCAAACCCTTTTGAATGTAGCGGATAACAGCGGAGCCCGAGAATTGATGTGTATTCAAATCATAGGGGCTAGTAATCGACGATATGCTCATATTGGTGACGTTATTGTTGCTGTAATCAAGAAAGCCGTCCCAAATACACCTCTAGAAAGATCAGAAGTGATCAGAGCTGTAATTGTACGTACTTGTAAAGAACTCAAACGAGAAAACGGTATGATAATACGATATGATGACAATGCTGCGGTTGTTATTGATCAAGAAGGAAATCCCAAAGGAACTAGAATTTTTGGTGCGATTGCACGAGAATTGAGACAGTTTAATTTCACTAAAATAATTTCATTAGCACCTGAAGTATTATAAGATGCGTGAGATAGTTATAGTAATAGTATTTGAATGAAATTAATTAGTAGATTGTGTATCACGCATATACCTTTAAAAATTCATAACTATTTAATATAAAAAGCATGTTTATTAGATCAAAATTCAAAGTAACCAATAATTTTAGTTTATCATGGGTAAGGACAATATTGCTAACATAATAACCTCTATTCGCAATGCTGACATGACTAGAAAAGGAATGGTTCGAATACCATCTACTAACATCACCGAAAACATTGTTAAAATACTTTTACGAGAAGGTTTTATTGAAAACGTAAGGAAACATCGGGAAAACAACAAGGATTTTTGGGTTTTAACCCTACGACATAGAAGAAATAGGAAAGGACCATATAAAACTATTTTTAATTTAAAACGGATCAGTCGACCTGGTCTACGAATCTATTCTAACTATCAACGAATTCCTAGAATTTTAGGCGGAATGGGCATTGTAATTCTTTCTACTTCTCGGGGTATAATGACAGACCGAGAAGCTCGACTACAGGGAATCGGCGGAGAAATTTTGTGTTATATATGGTAATCTTTATGATATTCGAATTATACACAGAACTTCCCTATTTGTAAAAAAAGAGAGAAGAGGTGGGTTTCTAATATCACTCCTTCATTAATTGATACTTTGGAAAGAACAAAAAAGGATTTATGAAGGTTTAATTACTGAATCACTTACCAATGGTATGTTTTGGGTTTGTTTAGATAATGGGGATCCAATTCTAGGTTACGTTTCAGGAAGGATTCGACATAGTTTTATACATATACTAGGTCATATAGAGTAAAAATTGCAGTAAGATTCAACCAGAAAGAACCAGAGGGCATATAATTTAGAGACTACGAAACAAAGATTCGAATGATTAGGTTAAGTAGTCTTTTCACTTGCAATATTCTTTTTTTGTAAGGATACAATTCGAAATAGAAAATTTCAAGAAACTTATTTTCTTCCAATAAGTAGATTCGGAATTAAGGTAAGGAATGACAAATATGAAAATAAGGGCCTCCATTCGGAAAATTTGTGAAAAATGTCGACTAATACGTAGGCGGAGACGAATTATGGTAATTTGTTCCAATCCGAGACATAAACAAAGACAAGGATAATCTTTATAAAAGAAAGGACCCCTAAGGGCCACCCACGATATACACATAAAAATAAATAAAGGATCCGTTTTGACATGAAATGGATATATCCATATATCTCTGACTTAGATTTATGAGATGATAAAATAT